CAAATCTTGTTCTATAATCTGGTTTGATCTTGTAGTCCAAATAATCCCGTACCATGACGTATCTGTAATAGTAATCATGAGTAAAACAAAAATACTTGTACAAATTGGCAAAGTAACCCCATCCCCAACGGTCCAAAGATTCAAATCTTTGTAATATTCTGAACCATTCATAAACATCACAGCAAATACGATTAAAACATTTATAGCTCCCACGTAAATAAGGAGTTGTGCAGCAGCTACAAAATAGGAGTTTAATAGAATATAGAATAAGGATATACAAACAAGAACCAGTCCCAATGAAAAGGCAGAATAAATGGGGTTGGTAAATAATACCACTCCCATACCTCCTAGTATAAGAACCGATCCCAGAAAGACTAAAAGAAAATCATGTATTGGTCCGGGCAAATCCATTATATGTAAAATAAGAGATAAATAAATCGAAATGTTTTTCATGACCTTATTGAAATCCGAACAGAAAAAAAATTTATAATTTTTGAGCAATTCCTAATTAAATCCTAAGTAAATAAATACTAAGGGATATGAATAAATGTAAGTACAATTATTGGACTAATTTAATTCGTTATCTGAAAGAGTAGTTCTAATTTGAAACTATATATGTAAAAATAATTACAGATATATTAATTAATGGATTTTCAATCCAAATTAAGACGTGATTCTTAACCAACTAATCAATAGTTGGGATTTGTAGTTATTGACCAAACAAAACGAAAGAAACCCGATTCCTTTAGATTAGATCAAAACTGAACCTTAGTATTATTTATTAGTAAAGTAATAGTATTAGTAAAGTAATTATAAATTATTCTTTAATCAAGAGATTTACTTATTTTTTTTGAGGCGAATAAAAAATTGTTCGAATTGTATAATCATCAATTACTGACATTGGTAAACGACCCAAAGCAATTTGATTATAATTCAATTCGTGACGATCATAAGTAGAAAGTTCATATTCTTCAGTCATTGATAAACAATTTGTTGGACAATACTCAACACAATTACCACAAAATATACAGACTCCGAAATCAATACTGTAATTAAGCAACCGTTTCTTGCGAATATCAGTTTCCAATTTCCAATCAACAACAGGTAGATCTATAGGACATACACGAACACATACTTCACAAGCAATACATTTATCAAATTCAAAATGGATTCGACCGCGGAAACGCTCCGCGGTGATTAATTTTTCATAAGGATATTGAATAGTTACGGGTAAACGCTTTGCGTGAGATAAAGTAATCATGAAACTTTGACCAATGTACCTTGCAGCTCGTACTGTTTGTTGACCATAATTCATGAACCCAGTTACCATAGAGAACATATCGTTAATATATATTATGAATAATTTTATGTTTGTTTATTTCTCTTGTTTGAGACAAGTTGTAAATTTCCCTTACAGCGAAAAGAGTTGGGAAGAAGTTGTTAATAATAGATTACCGAGAGAAATAGGTAAAAGAAATTTCCATCCAAGATTCAATAGTTGGTCCATTCTTAGCCTCGGTAAAGTCCATCTTGTTGTGATAGGAATGAACAAGAACAAATAAGTTTTAGCTAATGTAATAAAGATACCAATTGTCGCTCCAAAAACTCCACATGTTTTATTTATTTCAAAAAGCTCAGAAACATATATGTCCGGAATAGAGATATTCCAACCTCCCAAGTAAAGAACTGTTACAAATAATGAAGAAACTAATAGGTTTAGATAGGAAGCAACATAAAATAAACCAAATTTTATACCCGAGTATTCGGTTTGATAACCTGCTACTAATTCTTCTTCTGCTTCTGGTAAATCAAAAGGTAATCTCTCGCATTCTGCTAGGGAAGAAATGATAAAAATGATAAACCCTATAGGCTGACGCCACAAATTCCATCCCCAAAAACCGTATTTTGATTGCGCCTCAACTATATCAATTGTACTTGAACTGTTAGATAATTATAGTCGGTGATACCATTACTGTTACCATCGCTATTACAGAACCGTACATGAGATTTTCACCTCATACGGCTCCTTGAAGGCCAGAAATAAATCTAAGGATCGCGTCAGTATGATTTTATCTTGATACGTTTGTAGGATGGATAAAGTCAAAATCTATTGGACGGTCCTAAATTAGACCAATTGAATTCTGTCTGTTATAATTATTTAATATTTAATAATAAATAAAAAAAGTACTTCTGAATTGATCTCACCCTTTCTTTAATCTTTAATAATTTCAATAAGAATTTTAATTCTTCTTTGTTGAGTAATAACTTAATTGTTCAATAAAATACTTCTTGTAGAAATATCAATAACCCGTTGATTTCACGTACGAAAAAAATTCTATAATTAATTCATGAATTATGACACAAATTCTATACCTATTAATATGTATCTGGGAAAGAAAAAAATAAAAAAGATATCTTTTTTATTTTTTTATTGGAATTGGATTTCTTTCTCTTTTTTTCGTTCCTATTCTTCTTTCTATTTCTGAGAAAAAGGGGGCTTACAAAATAAAGTAAAGGATTATTTCGTTCCCAATAGTTATTTATTTAATCGGTGGATAGGAGCATACTCTGGATTGGAATCGTGTCGTGGGGAGTATTGCCTGATCATTTCTACCAATTTAAAGCCCCAATGAGTATTCTATATTATGTAAAAATGTCCTTTTGGAGAATTTACATAATCTCCATTACTAATCCTTTACATATCTTGGTGTTTCTAACCACCCACTCGTTTTTGCTCAACCCCCCGCTGTGGTAATACATACAAATGATAGTGAAAACTCAATACGGTTGATCTTTTGAGCCCGCTTCAAGTCAGGATGACTAATCAACCAATCTTGGGGGAAACGGTCGCTTCTGTTTATGTTTATTTCCGCTTAACTCTCTAACTCTTATACATAGAAAATGAGACTCAATCTTTTTACTGCGAATTTATATATAAGCTGTTTTCTTTCACTCATATAACTATTTGATTTAGTTCATCAACCCGAATAATGAATAAAAAAAATGAAGATAGCTACTTAATTCATTCCAACCCTTTCTTTGAAAGGAAGGAATAAAGAAAAGTTTATGTCTATGTATCAACGAATCGCACGTAGAGATATTGATAACACACATAAAGTTAATGGTATTTCATAACTAATCGATTGAGCAGCAGCTCGTAGACCACCTAAAAAGGAATATTTATTATTTGACCCGTATCCTGACATAAGAAGTCCAATTGGAGCAATACTGGAAATGGCAATCCATAAAAAAACGCCGATATTGAGATCCGCTAAAACAAGGTGATAGCCAAAAGGAACTACTGAATAGCTTACTAAAATTGATATGACTGCTATGGATGGCCCGATACTGAATAAACGGGTATCCCCCCTAGATGGAAGAAGATTTTCTTTGAAAACGAGTTTTGCCCCATCTGCTAGAGCTTGAAGAATTCCCAAAGGGCCGGCGTATTCAGGTCCAATACGTTGTTGTATCCCTGCGGATATTTCTCTTTCTAACCATACAATTACCAGTACGCCTATTGTGATTCCCAATACAAGAGTCAAAATAGGAATAAGCACCCATATAATTCCATAAACCTCTTTCAAAAACTCTAATCTAGAAAAAGAATCAATCTCTTGTACTTCTGGTATATCAATTATCATTTCAACGATCAACTTCTCCCATAATGATATCTATACTACCTAGTATCGTCATAATATCAGCCAATTTCATTCTTTTAACTAACTGAGGAAGAATTTGCAAATTGATAAAACCCGGGGGGCGAATTTTCCATCTCCAAGGAAAACCGCTCTGATCCCCTATCAGAAAAATTCCCAGTTCTCCCTTTGGGGCTTCGACTCTCACATAAAGTTCTTGTTTCGGCAATTCAAATGTAGGAGAGGGCTTTTTACTAATAAATCGATATTCAAAATCATTCCATTCCGGATTCCTTTCTCTATCAAAGTATCGTATTTCTAAATTCTCATAGGGTCCCCCTGGAATTCCTTCCAGAGCCTGTTGAATAATTTTTATAGATTCTATCATTTCACCAATTCGGACTAGATAACGAGCCAATGAATCTCCTTCTTTTTGCCACTGTACCTCCCAATCAAATTCGTCGTAACACTCATAATGATCAACTTTACGAAGATCCCATTGTATTCCGGAAGCTCGCAGCATTGGTCCCGATAAACCCCAATTTATTACTTCCTCTCTACCAATAATGCCTACTCCCTCGACTCGTTCTAAAAAAATAGGATTTCGTGTAATAAGTTTTTGATATTCAGCAACTCTTGTTAAAAAATAATCGCAGAAATCCAAACATTTATCTATCCAACCATGAGGTAGATCGGCCGCTACTCCTCCGATACGAAAATAATTATGCATCATTCTCATACCGGTGGCAGCTTCGAATAGATCATATACTAATTCTCTTTCTCTGAAAATATAGAAAAAGGGAGTTTGTGCACCAATATCCGCCATAAAAGGACCAAGCCATAACAGATGAGAAGCTATACGACTCAACTCCAACATAATTATTCTGATATAGCTAGCTCTTTTAGGTACTTGAATATTTCCCAACTGTTCCGGTCCATTTACAGTTATTGCTTCTGTGAACATAGTAGCTAAATAATCCCAACGTGTTACATAAGGCAAATATTGTATAATTGTTCGGTTTTCCGCAATTTTTTCCATCCCTCGGTGTAAATAACCCAATATTGGTTCACAATCAATAACATCTTCACCATCTAGAGTAATGATGAGTCTAAGAACACCATGCATTGATGGGTGGTGGGGGCCCATATTGACTATCATGAGGTCTTTTCTTGTAGCTGGTATATTCATCGGTTTTTCCTCGATTCATTCTTTCATGAATTGCTGAAAACGAAAAAAAAGTTCATTAAAATTCAAGATCTAATAAATCAAATAATTCAAAATGCCTTTTCAAATTAACGGGTTTTTGACTCCCGAATATCCAACCGATTAATTAATTCTTTATAACATATTCTATTTTTCTTTGACAAATAAGACAGCAGTCGTTGACGTTTTCCCAGAATTTTACGTAAACCTCTCTGAGATAAATAGTCTTTTTTGTGTAATTCTAAATGTGAAGTAAGTCTTCGTATCCTATTGGTGAAACTAACTATTTGAAATTCAGCAGATCCTCTGTTTTCGTCTTTTTCTTCTTGTGAAATAACTGAGATGAATGAATTTTTTACCATAAAATGAAATCTTCTCGCCCTCTCTTTTTATTTTAATAAATTTTTATTGATAGATATCTTTATTGATCAGTAATAATAATGCCTCTCATTTTTATTTTGTATATACAAAAATCTTAATTTTGTTATTAATTTATAATTTTTTTTTAATAAAATTAAATTTTTAATTTGTAAATTTTATTTGGATTTGAAAGGGTATACATAAAGGATGGTTGTTTTCTCCACTCACAAAAGATAAAAATTTAGACCTAAAATAAGAATATTTTGTTTATTTATTTCTAGATCAAATTGATATGTCATTGAATTAGTATCGTGTATCAGTGGAATGTAAGACAATGCATGTGTGCATCTCTTTGTCGTCATAGACCAGATATGGTATGGGAAATATATCAAAAATGTACTATTAATGCATTTTCAATCGCGGATACATATGTACCCTTACCATACTGAAACGACTGCCATTATTGGTATTAAACCAATAACGATTCATACAAGCCAAATCTTCTAATCGATAATTGGGCCAAAGAAATAACTTAAATTTAATAAGTTTTTTTTTATATTTTTTGCTTTTATCCAAAACTTGACTGTTTACCTTATTCCCATTACAAAATGCTGCATTTCTATGTCTATTCTCAGAATTGAAACAAATTAGAATTCTCAATTCTCTACGACGTCTAGGTGATAAAATATTTTCAGGAACAAACAAATCATAATGATTTTTATCTCTATTTCCAGTCATCTTTTGATGTTTTGTAATGGCTTCATTAGAATTCTTATCAGCATGTTTTTTTTCTCGGTATCTTTGATTAATTTGGTGTTTACTTTTATGAACTAATGAAATACCGATGGTTTGATACATAATAAAATTTCCATCATTTTTTATAGATAGACGAATTGGTTCAATAATCAAAATTCCCCTTTTAATCAATTCTGTAAGAGTTAAATCTTTCTTAATCATCAGAATATCCAGACTCATTTCGCCCCTTTGAATAGAGGATATAGTAATTTCTCTTGGATTTATCAGTCTAAGCAGGAGACAATATACTTTGATGTTATTGATTATTTTTTTATTTAAAGAATCATCCCATCTCAATTGAAAATGCAAATACCTTTTTAGGAAGAAATCAAACTCCGCTTTTGTATTGATCTTGTATTGCTTTTTATTTCTATGTTTTTTCATGTACGATCCCGTATAATCTTCTTCAACATCTTTTTCTTGGTTTGAAAGGGCTGATTTAAAATCCGCTTGGCCCGCGTATTCTTTTTCCCCTTGATTTCGGTTTTCTAATTCAAAAGATTTTTTTGAATTCTCCGATATTGATATAAAAGGATCTCTTTTTTTATTTCCAGTGATGCTTTTGTTTTTACTAACATTTTCATTTATATTAGAATTTAAAACTAGTAATTTAATTGGTATAACCCACGGTTTAATTTTATACGTATTATAAAGTATCCCCAATTCTGGTAAGAACCAAAATTCCATATTTGATATGGGACAACTTAGTATTTCTTCATTCATCCCCATCCAATCAAAAAACCCTTTTTGATTGGATAGGTTGATTTCTTGATCTTGCTGAATCGTGAGATAAAAAGGACCCCTCTTATTGATTTTATCAATTATTTGATACTTATTAACCCTAGTCTTAGTATATTTATTACTGTTAGTGTCAGTATCAATATCGATCCAGGCGTCAATATCGACCTTATTTTTAAGACAAAAATGTAAAATTCTCCAATCAAAATATTTTCTATCTGGATTTATCTCCATATCTCTAATATCATCTTCTACTAGATAATTATTGATAGGGATAATAGGAATACCTTCCGGCATATTAAATGATTTTTGTGTATGTGTGTTGTAATTATAAAAAATATCTTGGTTATTTTTTACTTGTAATGGTGATCCATAAATATAAGAGTCCTTCTTATCTTCATAATTAATAAATTTATATGCTAAAAGATCATATCTATATCGTTTTTTTAAATTATCTTTTTGATTCAGTAATGAATCTGTTTCAAAATTTTTTTCGTAGTTAATTAATTGATCCTTTTCATATAAATCACATAAATCTTTATTTTGAGCCATACAGTGTTGATTGAATATATTTCGCCATTTTTGTGGTACTAATCTAGACCATTTAATGTGAGATACATCACATTGATACTGACTCCTTAACCAATTTGTCCATTGATTCATTCCATAATTGCGGAGATTCTTATGTCTTAATTCGGAATGAAATAGTTCTTGTGTTACAACAAAAAAATCCTTTATTTCATTCTTAAGAAAAAGAGACATTCCGTTATATTGAAATACAGATTTTAACTTATATAAGTTAATAAGTTGAGTTTGTGATAATTTGTAAAATACATATGCTTGTGAAAAGTAAGATAAGTCACAAAAAGTCTTTGAATTCTTGTTACTAATATTAGTAAGTGACTTTTTTATAGTCGAAATAAAGGGAATTACACTTTGATTTGTTTTATCAATTCTTTCGTGATTTACTTCATTATCGTTAATGTATTTATTAATAATTTTTTTTGTTGATTCAAGAAAAAGTTTTGTATTGATGCTAGGAATATTAATGATACATAGAAAGATATCTATGTATATCCTTTCAATGAAATATTTTATAAAATAATGTGACTTAAGGATTAATCTAACATTTTGCCTTTTTAATATCTGCCAAATATTTTTTTGTGATTCTGATCTTTTATCATCATAACTTATTTTGTTAGAACTAAAATTTATATCTGGAGTTATAAATCCTTTTTTATTTTCTTTTGTAATTTTTTCTATTTGATTTATGATTGTATTTGTTCTATCAGTTAGATCTTGCATTTTTTTTTCTGTTAATGAATAATTTGTCCAACCCTGAGATATAATTTGAATCGACGATTCAGGAATCATCCGATTACCAATTATCGAATCTTTTTTAGTTTCACTCAATTCATATACTTCTATTTCTCTCAATCCAAATCCAAATAATGTAATTGGGTTTATTTTTGAGAGTTCTTTTATTATTTCTTTTATAAACAGAATACTTTTAATGATCCATTTTTTTGTTTCTTTTGAGACATTTAGAAACAATTTTGTTTGTTCTTTTAAAATTCTTAGAATTATAAAACATTTCTTTTTCAATTTTTTTTTTAGTTCTTTAAAAATGGGTTCAAAAAATGAAAGTTGTTTTCTGGGAGAACCAAAAGGTAGTTCAGTTTCCATTCCAAAAATTGTTAAAAAGCAAAAATCATTTTTTTGATCCTTATTTTTCATTGGATCATTATAAGGGGCTTGTAGTTTAGATCTGTGCCACGGTTTAAGACGAAAAGGAAATAGGATCTTGATCTGAATACCGTCCGTTAACCAGTTTTTTGGAAATTCTTTTTCTGATAATTGAACGCCATTATAGGTACATTTAACATGCATTTCTCTATTCCAATCCCTTAAATCCTTAGACCATTCAGGAAATTGAAATAATAGTATACGGACTATATTTTTAGCTATTATCAATGAAGGTAATATAATATATTTTCTAAGAATTGATTGGGTTACTAACAAAAAACCTCTTATTACTTGAGCAAGTAAAATACTATCCCAGGCTTCTGCTATTTCTATACGCGCTTTCTCCTTTCTTTTGTCTTCTTCTTTTTTGTCCTCTTCTTTTTTTTTCTCTGTATAATCCGAAAATTCTGTGTTTTTCCGCATCCAATTTCTAAAAATTATTTTCATACGCGCTGAAATATCAAAAAAAAAATAAAAAGATTTGTCTATTCGGTCCAAAAAAAGGGGGGAATGCACATTTGCTTGAAAAAGTTTCCAAGTAACTGTTTTACGCCTTTGAGCGCGCATAGAGCCTTTGATTATGTCTCGACGAAAGTCCGATTGTTGTGAATAACGTATTAAAGCAATTTCGTCTGTTTGATCAGTATTATTAGTTTCTTGGGTATTCGTATAAGCATCAGTATTCTGGTGGTTATCAGTAAAAATCACTACGCGTTTGGCTTTTCTTGAACGAATCTCATGATCCTCTACCACACTTTCCTCGGTTTCTCCCTCTTGTTGTTCTAAATCGTTGATTAATTTGTATGACCACCGAGGAACTTTTTTATTAATTTCTTTTATTCCAATAGATTTTTTTTTTATTGTTTTATCGTTCGGAACAGTTCTAACTGCATTGAATAAAAAATTTAAAATTTTTAATTGATCCTCTGAATGAATTCTTACTTGTTCGTGTTCTGGAACTAAAAAAAGTCTTTGAAAATTTAAACTTGATGTTGATTTTACAGCCAATTCATTGATTAAATTCAATAAATAACCAATTTCTGTTACTAATGATTTTCTATCATTTATATCAAATGGATTTGTTTTTTGTTCAAATTCTAAGTAATTAATAATAAGAAGGATACCATGAATTTTATTTATACAAACCCTTTCTCTGTAATTTTTTATAGAAGCTTCATTTATGATTGAAGGTGTAAACAATTTTTTGATCCGTCCCCGGTAGGGTCCATTCAAGAAAGGATCATATATTTTTGTTAAGTATTCTTTTTTAGTCTTATCATTACACAATCTAGTTCTTTTTTCGAGTACATTCAGAACAAAAAATTCTTTATTTAGAGTTTTGTCGAGAGCTTTTACTCTATTTAAAAATTTATTGTTTAACTTTTTCTTTTTATGTTCATTTCTATAACTCCACTGATTATAAAATTCATTAGAAGGGGATTCTTCTTTTCTGAACAGAGACATTTTCCTTTGTATCATTTCAAAAAAAGTTGCCAAACTGGGGGGGTATGTAAAAGAT